AGTTTGTTTTTCCCCTTCCTGGCGGTATCAAGATGCCACTGTGTCGGGATATCTTATCTGTCTTGTCCGGAAAATGTATATCCCCCGAAAAGATTTTTAGTTCAATCCTTTTTTTTTTTCTCTCCACTCGGATCAACCCGCCGACTTGGCTTCTTATATTTAAGGCGATTCGTGTATCGACTCCAATGATACTATAGTTCTGTACCATTATGGCAGAGGATTCGGGTAAAATATGCACTTCTTCGGGAATGAAAAAAAAGCGATCTACTTTCGTTTCGTATTTTGTCTTAAATTTTTGGACTCCTCGATACTCAATCATATCCTCTTTTTGGATGATTGAGTCCGCCTTTAGAGTCCCATATTTAAGAATTCCGGAACTCTTTCTTCTATATCTAGGATCATCAAAAAACGCAAAAATACTATTTCTACGGAAAATACCATTTATGGGTATTTCCAGTGAGATACCTGAATGCGGTATGAATTCTTTCTCTTGCTCTTGAATCGATTGGAATGGAATGAGAAATCTATTTCTTCGCCTTTTTGCTAATAAATCCGAATTCTCATGAAAAATATCAGAATATATGAAATTATAATGACTAGTACCTACGGTTCCATTCAATTCTGAATAATCGGGAATCTTGGATTTTTTTTTATCATAAAAATCCGAACTAAAAAATTTTTGGCTCGCTTGATTGTTATTTCCTGAGAGGCTAGAAATAGATTTTCTTTCGATGGAAAGAAAGGGTATGTTCATTTGATCTTGATCTTTGTGTATCGAAAAAAGAATTAGACTAGATCCGCATGAACCTCCTGATAATATCCATAAATGACTTGTTTTTGGTAAGAGATGGACATTACTATATGTAAATTCGGGTGCATGGGACACATCAGTACTCCAGTGCATTTCGCCCTCTGAGTCAGAATAAATATATTTTCTAACCCTCTCTTTAAAATGAAAAGTGTATGTTCCCTCGCGAATCTCAGCTATCACCTGTTCTGATTTCACATATTGATCATTTTGAACTAAAAGAAAACTTTTTGGTGGAATAGTCACGCTATGTATAATATCTTCGCTCTCAATAATTACAGACAAGTCTATATAACATAGAAAGGCAGGATGCCCATGACGTGTACGTGTAGGATGAACCAAGTCCTCATTGAATTTTATTTTTCCATTATAAGGGGCTCGTACATGTTCGGCAGTACCTCCTGTAAATACTCCGCCGGTATGAAAGGTTCTTAATGTTAGTTGAGTCCCCGGTTCGCCAATAGATTGACCCGCAATAATACCTACAGCTTCCCCCAATTCAACTAGGTCACCATGAGTGGGGCTCCGACCATAACATAATCGACAGATCCAAGACGTACTCCGACAAGTAAAGGGAGTTCGAATAGATATTGATTGTGTTCCAAAGGTTATTAATCGGTTGACAAGTCCAATCCCAAGATCTTGATTTCGAAAGGCGACACATCGGGAACCTATGTATATATCGTCTGCTAAGACACGACCAATTAATGTTTGAATAAAAATTCTTTCTGACATCATCCGATTTTTATTTCGAGGACTCACAGAAATCCCTCGGATAGTGCCACAATCTGTTCTACGTACAACAATATGTTGAACTACTTCAACAAGTCGACGCGTAAGATATCCAGCATCTGATGTGCGTACAGCAGTATCTACAACTCCTTTACGGGCTCCATAGCAAGAAATAATATATTCTGTTAAAGAAAGTCCTTCGCGTAAATTGCTTTGAATAGGTAAATCAATCATTTGTCCTTGGGGATCCGACATTAATCCTCTCATACCTACTAATTGATGTACTTGAGATGCATTTCCCCTAGCCCCTGAAAAAGACATCATATGGACTGGGTTGAAAGGGTCCGTCATCCTAAAATTAGGATTCATTTCTTGTCGCAAATATTCACTTGTAGCATACCATATCTCAATAGATTGGCGTAATTTTTCTACCGCATGTACATTCCCATAATGATGGTGTTTTTCCAAAATCAAACTTTGTTGTTCAGCATCTTGGACAAGCCAGCCCTTGGAAGGTATCGTTAAAAGATCATCAATTCCTAATGAAATGGATGTAGCAGTGGCTTGCTGGAAACCTAGAGTCTTTACTTGATCTAGGATGTGTGATGTATATGCCATCCCGAAGTGATCTATTAATCGGCTAATAAGTCGTTTAATAGCAGTTCCATCTATCACTTTATTGTGAAATACCAGATTGGCCCGTTCCGCCATAAGTACCTCCATATTCTGCTGAATGGGATTCGACAATGAGTTTGAGTCAATGATTGCAAAACTTCCTTTTCTCGATCTTGATTTGCGTAGAATTTTAGGTCAAGAACTATGCTACGGTCCGAGTTGAATCGGCGAGGTCTGAATTCACACGGGTGTCCTAGAATTACTTTTTTTTAATACCATATTATTAGGTATGATACGAACAGGCTTGAGAAAAACCTTGTATAGCTTCCTCGATTTCTCGATAAA